TTGCCATAAATTGACAAAGTAATATGTCCATTTTTTCATCAAAAGGGGCTTCCCGTTTGAAGCAAGAATTGATTTTCCTTTATACCTAACATAATGCATGAAAGGATCCTTCGGCAGCCATAGATTGTCCTGAAAAGCCTTAGCAAAGACTTGTACAAGATGTTCTATTTTTCCATAGAAATATATTCGTTCAAGAAGGGTTCCAGAAGATGTTGAGCGTAAATGAGAAGATTGGTTACGGAGAAAGACGAAGATGGATTCGTATTCACATATATGAGAATTATATAGGAAGAAGAATAATCTTTTATTTCTTTTTGAAAAAGAAAAACTGGCTTTATTTGGAGTATTCAAATTACGACACTCGTGAAGAAAGAATCGTAATAAATGCAAAGAAGAAGCATCTTCTACCCAGTAGCGAAGAGTTTGAACCAAGATTTCCAGATGGACTGGGTAGGGTATTAGTATCTCTAACACATAAATTAAATGTGAAAATTTGTCCTCTAAAAAAGGAAATATTGAATGAATTGATCGTAAATTATGAGATTTGACTATCCCTTTCCTTTCTAGGGAAGATATTAATCGTAAGAAAAACGGAATTTCCACAATGACTGCAAAGCCCTCGGATATTATTTGAGAATACAAATTCTTGTTGCGCCCCAAAAATATATTTTGGTTAGAATCATTAGCAGAAAGAATCAAAGGATTCTGTTGATACTGATACATTTGAGAAATTAAACGTTTCACAATTCGTAAGCTGGATTTATTGTCATACCCCACATTTTCTAACAAAATCGATCTATTTAAACCATGATCATGAGCAAGTGCATAAATATACTCCTGAAAGATAAGTGGATATAAGAAGTAGTGTTGTTGAGATCTATTTAGCTCTAAATATTTTTGGAATTCCTCCATTTGAAATTCTAGTTGAACTAAGGATAGAAGATTTGGGGGGTTATCAAATGATACATAGTGCGATACAGCCAAAACAAGGCATTTTATAGTAAAAAGTAAAAAACGAATAGATACCTCGGGTATAGGTAAACTTATCAACAGATTCTCTATCCTCTCTTTTCCATTTAAATTAATTGGTTTATGTTCGTTATAGAATAACAAGACGGTTAAAAATCCTTTCTTTTTTCAACCCAATCGCTCTTTTGATTTTGGAATTTTTTTATCAATATACTGTTTCTTCTACACACCCGTTTCCATTCCATAATGGAAAATGTCAATAGTTAGGATTCATTAAAAAAATAAAGAATCCACTCATGGGAGAAGCCCGTCCCGTATCAGGCACTAATATATTTTTAACGTCTAATTAGATCGGGTAATCATTCAAATAAAGAACAGAAGCTCGTTGCTTTTTCCCTCTAATCAATTAATTGAAGCCATAGAACTCTATCTCTATCCATTTATTCATTCGACCCAACTTGAAATTGAATTCATTTTGCTCCGTTTCAAAAAAAAAAAAAAGGTTTGTACCGATTCGGAAAGAATAACATATTATCAGAACTCCTCGTTGATACGACATGCTATTTTTTCCATTCATTCCCTTTCAGGATCAGTCGTGGTCTTCCAAACTTTACCAATGGTATGGACGAATCCTTCGCTTCATCCAAATGTGTAAAAGATCCTAGCCGCACTTAAAAGCCGAGTACTCTACCGTTGAGTTAGCAACCCGAATCGAATAAAAAGAGTATGTAGATACAATCAGAATCAAAAAAAAAGATTAGACAAGGCAATCAAACCGTTGAACTAAGAAAGAAAAAATCTAAAAAAAAAAAGATTTTTGAAATTGATTCGGAACATCAAAATGAATGGATGAGACGAAAATACAAGAAATTCTCTGATAAAAAAAAAGAAAAAGATAGAGAAATATCAAAATTTATAGACCACCTCTTATGTTATCGACCTTTCAATCAAAAAATCCTTTTTGTATCAAAGCGAATCCAACGAACCTCTCATTTGAATGATGTAAGGTAAAAAAAACCTGCGCTATCGGACAGAAAGAAATCGATCCGCTTATGACGACGAATTATATTTGTTCGATACACTGTTGTCAATATAAATGTTGAGAAAAGAATACAGCGGAAAAATTTCAATTTCAAGAAAAAACTTGTGTTGGATTGGCACTACATAGATGCAAAAAAGTTTAGATGGGGGAATAAATAAGGAAGAAGTAGAAAAAATATCGTATTCAATCAATAAAATAATAAGTAGAATAAACAAAATGGATTCCTTGTTTATTACTTGTTAGTAGAGTTCCGAGGAAAACCGCCCGATTGAAGAAAATGTCAGAATTTTCTATTTATAGGATCAACCCCCTAAGGTTTTGTCACATGTAATTCTATGGAAGCAGTGATAATGATAAATAGAATAGAGTCCCAAAAAGGGGGAAATAAAAAAACATAGTATAGTATAGAAAAGTTATACAAAATTATATACGAATCACAACCCCCTTTTATTTCCTTAATTTTATTTCGTTTATTTAATTGGAGCAAAATTACTTAAAAACCTCCGCCTTCTTTAAAATATCCCGAACAGTTCCTGTAGGCTGAGCCCCTTTTTCAAGGAAATATAGAATAGCAGGAACGTTTAAATAACTTTGATTCTTTATCGGATCATAAAAACCCACTTTCCGAAGATCTCTTCCTTCTCTTCGGGATCGAACATCAATTGCAACAATTCGATAGACGGCTCATTGGGATAGCTGTAAGGAAATGAACAAGACCCCCCCTAGAAACGTATAGGAAGTTTTCTCCTCGTACGGCTCGAGAAAAAATGATTCGAGGTTTTGTCTATGTATAGAATTCTATAGAATTCTAATGAATGGCAAAAGAGTTGATAAAATAAAGTAGACTAGAATTTACCTCCTTTTTCTTTTCGTCCTTCCTGAAAAAAAGAAAAAATCATTTGTACTCATAACTCAAGTTGGATAATAGCTGAAAAGAAAATAAAATCTTTAGGCAATTTTTTCATTTATTGAATGGTCTTTAACCCCCCCTGTTTGTCTCGTTTAAAATAAAATACAATCTATTTGGATTCTTTATTCTGATCTAGTTATTGAGACAATTGAAATGGCGTTTCCTTGTTCTGGGATCCTTTTTCTTTGTTTTAAATCATTGGGTTTAGACATTACTTCGGTGCCTTCTTAATCCTTCCAAAATGGCAGCAACATACCCCTTTTGTGATTTCTTTGTATCAAAGATACATACGAACGGTTGATTCCCGCGTGATACACTTTGAATCGAAAAAGTTTTTTCAATTCCAACAAATTTTACTTTTGAATTGAAAACTTGCCCGAATCGGACCCTTTCAATTTCTATATTGATGATATACTTACGAAGTTGTTCCGCTTTATTGGCATTAACCCTAGATCCTTGCTCCTATGAATCAATAGTTTCTACTCGAGCTCCATCATGTACTATTTCCTTTACAACCCCAAAAAAGAGGGGTTCTAGCGGAACAGAACAAACGATGTCGAGCCAAGAGCACCTTTATTCCTATATAAAATAGAAAATGGCGGATGTAAGAATAAGAATCCACATCGGATCGTGTCCTTCAAGTCGCACGTTGCTTTCTACCACATCGTTTCAAACGAAGTTTTACCATAACACTCCTCTAATTTGGAACCAGTATGGAATTGATTCAATTATGGAATCATGAATAGTCATTGGTTCAGTCGGTACATAGACATATTAATCTATACTTTTTTCTTCTCTACGTAGAACGTAGATGGGAAATCTTTTTTTTTGAAGAAATCTTAGCAAGACCCCACCTTTTATTATATGAATGTAACATTTTTTTATAAAAAAAGGCAAACTAACAGAAATATAAAAATAACATAAATAACACAAATAAATGAATTTTTTTTACTCTGCATCTTCAAATGACTCAATAGGAGAGACTGACCCATCTCCCACTTCTTTGAATACCAAAGATTCAACTCATAAGGAATCATTAAAACCCTTTTCTAATCGATTTCCTATTTCAACATCATAATTTGAATAAAGTTTTACAGTAAAGACTTCATCGTTAAATATTTCAATATTTAACATTTTAATTCTTTTTCACAAAAACGAAAGACTGCTGTCACTGAAATAGAACGAAATCGAATTATAACACTACATACATATTAAGTTATTCCTCATTTTATATGTATTTTTTTACCTGAAATTGAGTAATCTTTCTGCAATCTGGGCATAAAGTGAATAAAATAGATGAATTACCCCCATCTCAATCGTTCCATAGATTTACAATTATTCATTAGAGCCAAACACAAAATACCTAAAAAGTTCAAAGAAAATACGTATGTAAGTTGATTCATTGTTAATGAGATTCGGACAGACACATATATTTAAATGAATACCTACGGTTGCGGATTAAGACCTATCTACCCCCCCCCGAATTCTCTGGGAATGTTGAATCAGAAATAAAAAGTCTACTTTTTACGGAAGGGGGCGGGCTGTCTAGAGACAAAGACAAACAAGTCCAGATTAAGCCCGCCCCCCTAATTTTTTATTTTACCTATCTTAAGAGACTTAATTCCTGAATGTAATAACCCCCTCTTGTTTAGAATTCAGAGATCCAAAAAATTGGGCTACCTCTTTTAAGTTTAATGGATAGGGAATAATAAATCGGGAAGATAGGTTTTTTCTTATTGCGATTCGGATCATTGAAAATTCAAATAGATAGAAGACGGAAGGTTTTTCTAAGTAACTAACTTCCTTTAAACAGAACGTTATTTACAAAAGCAACCTTTACTCCGATAGAAGGGATATGCCCTGGGACGGAAGGATTCGAACCTCCGAATAGCGGGATCAAAACCCGTTGCCTTACCACTTGGCCACGCCCCATTTAGATTTCTATTCGACACTAATAAGGAATATTATTAGTATTGAATCTTGGTCAATTCCAGTCCAAATATATATAGAAAATATTTCTAAAATAGATTAGATTCTTGCTAGGATTTTAACACGTGTAGATAAATAATTCAACAGAAT